GATTAGAAATGAATTTTCCAACATTTGACTCCGTATCGCTGAAAGATTTAACCGCACATTTGAAAAATAGCCCAAAAGGTGAAATGAATGCTCGGAGAATTGGCTTATTTGGATCATTCCTGGTTGAGACCAAACATTAAAATAACATTGCCATAAATGGATAAGATAATTTTTCCATTTATTCATCAAAAGAGGGGCATTCCTCGAAGCCAAAAAGGATTTTCCTTGATATCTAACATAATGAATCAAAGGATCCTTGAAGAATGATAAGGTAGACAAAAAATCCTTAACAAAGACTTCTACAAAATGTTCTAGTTTTCCATAGAAATAGATTCTCTCAAAAAGAACGCTAAAAGATGTTAATCGTAAATAAGACGATTTATTACTTAGAAAAAGGAAAATGGATTCGTATTCACATACATAAAAATTATATAGGAAGAAGAAAAATCTTGGATTACTTTTTGAAAAAGTCGAAATCGATTTTTTTGGAGTAATAAGACTATTCCAATTACAATACTCATAAAGAAACAACCTTAATAAGTGAAGGAAAAAGGCATCTTTCACCCAGTATCGAAAGGTTTGAACCACGATTTCCAGATGGATAGGATAGGGTATTCGTGCATCTGACACATAATTTAAATATGTCAATTTATCCTCGAAAAACGGAAAAATGGAATGAACTGATCGCAAATTTTTAGAATATTTTACGATTTCTGCCTCCTCTAAGGAGGAGCTTAATTGTAGGGAAAATGGAATTTCCACGACGATGGCAAAACCTTCTGATATTATTTGAGAGTACAAATTTTTGTTATACCCCCAAAATTGATTTTTTTTAGAATCATTAGTAGAAAGAAGAAAATGATTCTGTTGATACATTCGAGTAATTAAACGTTTTACAATTAGTAAACTCGATTTATTGTCAGAATCTACATTTTCTGCAAAAAAGTATCCATTAAAATCATGACCATAAGCGAGTCCATAAATATACTCCCGAAAAATAAGGGGATATAGGAAGTGCAGTTGGCGAGATATACCCAGTTCTAAATATACTTGATATTCCTCCATTTTCTGAAATTATATTTTGTCAAACCAAAGGGTGGGGGATTCATTAGGATTCTCAAACGATACATAGTGCGATACAGTCAAAACAGGGTATTATATATTTTAATTCTATATTTTAATTAGAAAAAATGAATATGAATAGATACCTAGAAAACAAGTAAAACACATCAACAGACTCTCTCTCCTCGCTTTTTCCATCTAATCTAATTCCTCTAGGATAACAAGCCGGTTAGAAATCCTTTATTTTCTCAGCTCAATCGCTCTTTTGATTTATGGAAAAAATATCTTTATCAATATACTCTTTCTTCTACACATTTATTGCCATCTCATACTGGAGACTAGCTAATAGTTAGGACTCATAACAAAAATAAATCAAAAATTTAGTCGTGACAAAAGCTTTTCCCACATCAAGCACTAATCGATTTTTAACATATAATTAGATGGGACAATCATTCAACTAAAAAATGAAAGCTCGTTGCTTTTTTTCCCTACTATAATTCGAGCCGCCAAGCAAAGCCCTATCCCTTTATTAATTCAACCCAATTGAATTTTTTGTTTCGATCTAAGAATTCAAAATTTGTGATGAATCCAACGATCTAATAAGAATAATTTTCATCATTGTATTGGTACGACATGCTGTTTTTTCCATTCATTCTTTTCTGGATCAGTCGTGGTCTTGCAAACTCTACCAGCGGTATGGATGAACCAATTGCTTCATAGAAATGTGTAAAAAATTAAGTCGCGCTTAAAAGCCGAGTACTCTACCATTGAGTTAGCAACCCTAATAATAGAAATATTATATATAGGATGGATCAACCCAATCGCAATAAAAAAGCCTATGGAACGGTAACGTGAAGAAATGGATTGATTCTATTTATTCACGACGGGATTATATTTGTTTGATACGCGGTTGTCAATATGAATGTTGAAAAAGGAATACAATCGAGAAAACAAACCGATTAAAATAAAAAATCTTAATATTATAATATTACTAAATCTATTATTAAATTTTTTATTTATTATCTATTATATTCTTTGTTATATATTTTATTTTTTTATTTTATTATCTATTATATTGTATTCTTTGTTATATATTTTATTTTATTATTTTATGTTATAATTAGAAATAAAAAATAGAAATTCGATTCTAAACTAAAAAATAATAGAAAAAACTTTTAAATAGCACTTCCTGTTACCTGTTATGTTAAATTAACATCTAAAAATGAAAAAGTAGCTCTCCCTTAAGAATTGGAAGAACCCTTTTTGTAAAATCTCGTTTGCTCAATAAGTTTCTATTCGAATATGAAAAGAAAAAAGCAATATAATATACAAGGTGGATAACAAAAATTATGATATTTGTCCTCGATCTATGATCCGAAACTGAACTACGGGATCGAAAAGAATACACCAATTTAATGATCCATAAGATTCATTATGG